GCTAGCGTAGCTTAACTAAAGCATAACACTGAAGATGTTAAGATGGGCCCTAGTAAGCCCCGCGGGCACAAAGGCTTGGTCCTGACTTTATTATCAACTTTAGCCAAACTTACACATGCAAGTATCCGCACCCCTGTGAGAATGCCCCACAGTTCCCTGCCCGGGAACGAGGAGCTGGTATCAGGCACACCCTATTGAGCCCATGACACCTTGCTTAGCCACACCCTCAAGGGAACTCAGCAGTGATAAACATTAAGCCATAAGTGAAAACTTGACTTAGTTAAAGCTAAGAGGGCCGGTAAAACTCGTGCCAGCCACCGCGGTTATACGAGAGGCCCAAGTTGACAAACACCGGCGTAAAGAGTGGTTAAGTTAAAACCCAAACTAAAGCCAAACATCTTCAAGACTGTTATACGCAACCGAAGACAGGAAGTTCGACCACGAAAGTGGCTTTATCTAATCTGAACCCACGAAAGCTAAGGAACAAACTGGGATTAGATACCCCACTATGCCTAGCCCTAAACATTGATAGTACTATACACCCACTATCCGCCCGGGAACTACGAGCAATAGCTTAAAACCCAAAGGACTTGGCGGTGCTTTAGATCCACCTAGAGGAGCCTGTTCTAGAACCGATAACCCCCGTTCAACCTCACCCTTCCTTGTTTAACCCGCCTATATACCGCCGTCGTCAGCTTACCCTGTGAAGGACTAATAGTAAGCAAAACTGGTACAACCTAAAACGTCAGGTCGAGGTGTAGCGTATGGAGGGGGAAGAAATGGGCTACATTCGCTACTACAGCGAACACGAATGATGTACTGAAACGTAAATCTGAAGGAGGATTTAGCAGTAAGCAGGAAATAGAGCGTCCCGCTGAAACTGGCCCTGAAGCGCGCACACACCGCCCGTCACTCTCCCCAAAAACACCAATCAATTAACTAAAACCTAATAATTAAAAAGGGGAGGCAAGTCGTAACATGGTAAGTGTACCGGAAGGTGCGCTTGGAAAAATCAGAGCGTGGCTAAGATAGAAAAGCATCTCCCTTACACTGAGAAGTCACCCGTGCAAGTCGGGTCGCCCTGACGCCCAACAGCTAGCCCACCTAAACAATTTCAACAAACCCCTGTTAATACCCCCTAAATACCCCAGTATTTAAATTAAACAAACCATTTTTCCCCCTTAGTATAGGCGATAGAAACGGGGCTCCGGCGCAATAGAGAAAGTACCGCAAGGGAATGCTGAAAGAGAAGTGAAATAACCCAGTGAAGCCTGAAAAAGCAGAGATTTAAACTCGTACCTTTTGCATCATGATTTAGCGAGTGTACCTCAAGCAAAGAGCACTTTAGTTTGACGTCCCGAAACTACGTGAGCTACTCCAAGACAGCCTATTAATAGGGCGCACCCGTCTCTGTGGCAAAAGAGTGGGGAGAGCTTTGAGTAGAGGTGACAAACCTACCGAACCTAGTTATAGCTGGTTGTCCAAGAAATGAATAGAAGTTCAGCCTCTTGGCTTCTCTTTTCACCCTAGTTTAACCCCTATTGATGCACTAAAGAAACCGAGAGAGTTAGTCAAAGGGGGTACAGCCCCTTTGAATCAAGACACAACTTTACCAGGCGGGTAAAGATCATAATAATTAAAGCTAAATATTCTGGTGGGCCTAAAAGCAGCCATCCCCTTAGAAAGCGTTAAAGCTCAGACATATCACTGAACCCTTCTTATCCTGATCACTAAATCTTACCCCCCTAACCGTACTGGACCGTCCCATGCCCCCATGGGAGTGACTATGCTAATATGAGTAATAAGAGAGCTAAAGCCTCTCTCCCTGCACACGTGTACATCGGAACGGACACCCCGCCGACACTTAACGGCCCCAAACAAAGAGGGCACTGGATAATAGACCAAAAAACTAGAAGAACATCCATTAAACTAACCGTTAACCCCACACAGGTGTGCCCCTGGGGAAAGACTAAAAGAAAGAGAAGGAACTCGGCAAACACACTAAGCCTCGCCTGTTTACCAAAAACATCGCCTCTTGCAAAACTCAAAAATAAGAGGTCCCGCCTGCCCTGTGACTATTTGTTTAACGGCCGCGGTATTTTGACCGTGCGAAGGTAGCGCAATCACTTGTCTTTTAAATGGAGACCCGTATGAATGGCATAACGAGGGCTTAACTGTCTCCTCTTTCTAGTCAATGAAATTGATCTCCCCGTGCAGAAGCGGGGATAAAAACATAAGACGAGAAGACCCTATGGAGCTTTAGACACTAAGACAGCCCACGTTAAGCACCCTGAATAAAGGACTAAACCAAGTGGACCCTGCCCTAATGTCTTTGGTTGGGGCGACCGCGGGGAATGAAAGAACCCCCACGTGGAACGGGAATACTTTTCCTACAACTAAGAGCTACAGCTCTCATAAACAGAATTTCTGACCAACAAGATCCGGCAATGCCGATCAACGGATCGAGTTACCCTAGGGATAACAGCGCAATCCTCTTTTAGAGCCCATATCGACAAGGGGGTTTACGACCTCGATGTTGGATCAGGACATCCTAATGGTGCAGCCGCTATTAAGGGTTCGTTTGTTCAACGATTAAAGTCCTACGTGATCTGAGTTCAGACCGGAGTAATCCAGGTCAGTTTCTATCTATGCTATGCTCTTTTCTAGTACGAAAGGACCGAAAAGAAGAGGCCCATGCCCACGGCACGCCTCCCCCTCACCTAGTGAAATCAACTAAAATAGGCAAAAGGGCATGCCCCCCTGCCTGAGAAAAAGGCATGTTAAGGTGGCAGAGCCCGGTAATTGCAAAAGACCTAAGCCCTTTCTACAGAGGTTCAATTCCTCTCCTTAACTATGATATCCACACTCATCACACACATTATTAACCCCCTCACCTTTATCGTACCAGTTCTTTTAGCCGTCGCTTTTCTCACCCTCCTCGAACGAAAAGTCCTCGGATACATGCAACTGCGAAAAGGTCCAAATGTTGTTGGGCCCTACGGACTTCTCCAACCTATCGCTGACGGCCTCAAGCTCTTCACTAAAGAGCCCGTTCGCCCTTCCACCTCTTCCCCCGTCCTATTTCTCGTTGCTCCCATATTAGCCCTCACCCTTGCCCTCACTCTCTGAGCCCCCATGCCCCTTCCCTATCCTGTCATCGACCTTAACCTAGGCATTTTATTTATTCTTGCCCTCTCAAGCCTCGCAGTCTATTCAATTTTAGGCTCAGGCTGGGCCTCCAACTCCAAGTACGCCCTTATCGGAGCACTGCGAGCAGTAGCCCAGACTATCTCATATGAAGTCAGCCTGGGGTTAATTCTCCTGAATATTATTATTTTTACAGGAGGCTTTACCTTACAAACATTTAATATTGCCCAAGAAAGTGTATGACTTATCCTACCCGCATGGCCCCTCGCAGCTATATGATACATCTCCACCCTGGCCGAAACAAACCGAGCCCCCTTTGACCTCACGGAGGGGGAGTCTGAGCTTGTCTCCGGATTTAATGTAGAGTACGCAGGGGGCCCCTTTGCCCTATTTTTCCTGGCAGAATACGCCAATATCCTTCTAATAAATACCCTGTCGGCCACCCTCTTCTTAGGGGCCTCTCATATCCCCTCTCTCCCCGAACTCACCGCCGTCAACTTAATAACTAAAGCAGCCCTGCTCTCAGTGGTTTTCCTCTGAGTACGAGCCTCCTACCCCCGCTTTCGATACGACCAACTTATGCACTTAATCTGAAAAAATTTCCTACCCCTTACCCTCGCTTTGGTTATCTGACACCTCGCTCTCCCCATTGCCTTTGCCGGACTACCCCCGCAACTATAACCACGGAGTTGTGCCTGAAGTAAAGGGCCACTTTGATAGAGTGACTCATGAGGGTTAAAGTCCCCCCAACTCCTTTAGAAAGAAGGGGTTCGAACCCTACCTAAAGAGATCAAAACTCTTAGTGCTTCCACTACACCACTTCCTAGTAAGGTCAGCTAATTAAGCTCTTGGGCCCATACCCCAAATATGTTGGTTAAACTCCTTCCTTTGCTAATGAACCCGTACATCTTGTCCACCCTTCTATTTGGTTTAGGACTAGGAACTACCATCACATTTGCTAGCTCCCACTGACTACTCGCCTGAATGGGCCTCGAAATAAATACCCTCGCCATTATTCCACTCATAGCACAACACCACCACCCCCGAGCCGTTGAAGCTACCACTAAATATTTCCTTACACAAGCCACTGGCGCCGCAATACTCTTGTTTGCAAGTACTACTAACGCTTGACTCACAGGGCAGTGGGATATTCAACAAATATCTCACCCCCTCCCCATTACCCTAATTACCCTTGCCCTCGCATTAAAGGTGGGCCTCGCCCCCCTTCACTCATGACTACCCGAAGTCTTGCAAGGACTAGACCTTACTACGGGTCTTATTCTTTCTACCTGGCAAAAATTGGCTCCATTCGCCCTACTTCTCCAAATTCAACCCGCCAACTCAACACTCCTTATCATACTAGGGCTCGCATCGACCCTTGTCGGGGGCTGAGGTGGTTTAAACCAAACACAGCTACGTAAGATCTTGGCCTACTCCTCCATCGCCCACCTTGGCTGAATAGTCCTAATTGTACAATTTTCACCCTCTTTGACACTTCTTACCCTTCTCACGTACCTTGTCATAACCTTCTCAACATTTCTTGTGTTTAAACTTAATAGCTCCACCAATATTAATGCCCTTGCCACATCCTGGGCTAAAGCCCCCGCCCTTACATCTTTGACACCTCTTGTCCTACTCTCCCTCGGAGGCCTCCCCCCACTTACAGGATTTATACCAAAATGGCTTATCTTACAAGAACTTACTAAACAAGACCTTGCCGCCACCGCTACGCTAGCGGCACTAACCGCCCTCCTTAGCCTATATTTTTACTTACGCCTCTCATATGCTATAACCCTCACTATGTCCCCCAACAACACTGCTGGCACAACACCATGACGCCTTCCTTCCTCACAAACTACCATACCCCTTGCTATCTCAACCACCGCCACACTACTTCTGCTTCCCCTCACCCCCGCCGCAGTCGCACTCTTGGCACTCTAAGAGACTTAGGCTAACACAAGACCAAGGGCCTTCAAAGCCCTAAGTGAGGGTGAGAATCCCCCAGTCCCTGATAAGACTTGCGGGATACTAACCCACATCCCCTGCATGCAAAACAGACACTTTAATTAAGCTAAAGCCTTTCTAGGTGGGTAGGCCTCGATCCTACAAACTCTTAGTTAACAGCTAAGCGCTCAAACCAGCGGGCATCCACCTACCTTCCCCTCGCCTGTCTTACGGGTAGAGGCGAGGGAAAGCCCCAGCAGGTGTTAGCCTGCCTCTTAAGATTTGCAATCTTATATGTTGAACACCTTGGGGCTTGGTAAGAAGAGGACTCAAACCTCTGTCTATGGGGCTACAATCCACCGCTTAAAACTCAGCCATCCTACCTGTGGCCATCACACGATGATTCTTCTCGACTAATCACAAAGACATTGGCACCCTATATCTAGTATTTGGTGCCTGAGCCGGAATGGTAGGCACAGCCCTAAGCCTCCTAATTCGAGCTGAGCTAAGCCAACCCGGCGCCCTTTTAGGGGACGACCAAATTTATAACGTAATTGTTACAGCTCACGCCTTCGTAATAATTTTCTTTATAGTAATACCAATCATAATCGGAGGTTTCGGAAACTGACTCATCCCCCTGATGATCGGGGCCCCTGATATGGCATTCCCTCGAATGAACAACATGAGCTTTTGACTCCTTCCCCCTTCCTTTTTACTGCTCCTCGCCTCTTCGGGGGTCGAAGCAGGGGCCGGAACCGGCTGAACAGTTTATCCACCCCTCTCAGGAAACCTCGCCCACGCGGGAGCCTCTGTTGACTTAACTATCTTCTCCCTGCATCTAGCGGGAATCTCCTCAATCCTTGGGGCCATTAATTTTATTACAACCATCATTAACATGAAACCCCCAGCCATCTCTCAGTACCAAACCCCTCTTTTCGTGTGGTCTGTCCTTATTACGGCCGTCTTACTCCTTCTCTCCCTTCCAGTCCTTGCTGCCGGTATTACAATGCTTTTAACAGACCGAAACCTTAATACCACCTTTTTTGATCCGGCCGGAGGCGGGGACCCCATCCTCTACCAACACCTTTTTTGATTCTTTGGTCATCCTGAAGTATACATCCTCATTCTTCCGGGCTTCGGGATAGTCTCCCATATTGTGGCTTATTACTCAGGCAAAAAAGAACCTTTCGGATACATGGGCATGGTCTGAGCCATGATGGCCATCGGCCTTCTAGGCTTCATCGTGTGAGCCCACCACATGTTTACAGTTGGCATAGATGTAGACACACGTGCTTACTTTACATCTGCTACAATAATTATTGCCATCCCCACAGGCGTTAAAGTTTTTAGCTGGCTTGCCACCCTCCATGGAGGTTCTATCAAATGGGAGACTCCCCTCTTATGAGCCCTTGGCTTCATCTTTCTTTTCACAGTCGGAGGGTTAACAGGAATTGTCCTTGCCAATTCATCCCTTGACATTGTTCTTCATGACACCTACTACGTAGTAGCCCATTTCCACTACGTCCTGTCTATGGGAGCCGTATTCGCCATTGTCGGGGGCTTCGTTCACTGATTCCCACTTTTCTCAGGGTACACCCTCCACAGCACTTGAACAAAAATCCACTTCGGAGTAATATTCTTTGGTGTAAACCTCACCTTCTTCCCCCAACACTTCCTAGGCCTGGCTGGAATGCCCCGACGGTACTCCGACTACCCAGACGCCTACACGATGTGAAACACCGTATCCTCAATTGGGTCATTAGTATCCCTGGTGGCAGTAATTATGTTCCTATTTATTATTTGAGAAGCATTCGCTGCTAAACGTGAAGTCCTGGCAGTAGAACTCACAACAACCAATGTAGAGTGACTACACGGCTGCCCTCCCCCTTATCACACATTCGAGGAGCCTGCATTTGTTCTAGTTCAATCAAACTAACGAGAAAGGGAGGAGTCGAACCCCCATGGGCTGGTTTCAAGCCAACCACATAACCGCTCTGTCACTTTCTTCATAAGACACTAGTAAAATAGTACATTACACCGCCTTGTCAAGGCAGAGTCGTGGGTTAAAGCCCCGCGTGTCTTAGCCCCTAATGGCCCATCCCTCCCAACTAGGATTTCAAGATGCAGCTTCACCTGTTATAGAAGAACTTCTTCATTTTCACGATCACGCCTTAATAATCGTCTTTCTAATTAGCACCTTAGTACTTTACATTATTGTGGCCATAGTCTCCACAAAATTAACCAACAAATACATCCTAGACTCCCAAGAAATCGAAATTATCTGGACCGTTCTACCAGCAATTATTCTTATCCTTATTGCCCTCCCCTCTTTGCGTATTCTCTATCTTATAGATGAAGTCAACAGCCCTCTCCTAACTATTAAAGCTGTCGGCCATCAGTGATACTGAAGCTACGAGTATACAGATTATGAAGACCTCGGATTTGATGCTTACATAATCCCCACACAAGATTTAAACCCCGGCCAGTTCCGACTTATAGAGGCCGACCACCGAATAGTGATCCCAGTAGAATCCCCCATCCGAGTCCTAGTCTCTGCCGATGACGTCCTTCACTCCTGGGCAGTTCCTGCCCTCGGAATCAAAATAGACGCAGTTCCCGGGCGCCTAAATCAAACAGCCTTCATCGCATCCCGCCCCGGTATTTTTTATGGTCAATGCTCTGAAATCTGTGGGGCAAATCACAGCTTTATGCCCATCGTGGTTGAAGCAGTCCCCCTAGAACACTTTGAAAACTGATCGTCACGAATACTTGAAGACGCCTCGCTAAGAAGCTAAACAGGGGACAGCGTTAGCCTTTTAAGCTAAAGATTGGTGACTCCCACCCACCCTTAGCGACATGCCTCAACTCAACCCCGCGCCTTGATTTGCAATCCTAGTCTTCTCATGATTAGTCTTCCTAGCCGTTATTCCCCCAAAAGTGATGGCCCACACCTTCCCAAACGAACCGACGCTCCAAAGCGCCGAAAAACCCAAAACAGAATCCTGAACCTGACCATGACAGTAAGCCTTTTCGACCAATTTATAAGCCCCTCACTCCTAGGAGTCCCTCTAATTGCCCTCGCTATTACTCTCCCCTGAATTATGTATCCCGCCCCCACAACCCGATGACTTAACAGCCGTTTTTTGGCCCTGCAAGGATGATTCATCAACCGCTTTACCCAGCAACTTCTTCTTCCCTTAAGCCTAGGGGGCCACAAATGAGCTGCTCTCCTAACCTCCCTAATGATTTTTCTGATCACCATGAATATGCTAGGCCTGCTCCCCTATACTTTTACCCCCACTACACAACTCTCTCTAAACCTAGGTCTTGCCACTCCCCTGTGGCTAGCTACAGTAATTATCGGCATGCGAAATCAACCAACCCACGCATTAGGCCACCTTCTGCCAGAAGGGACCCCAGGCCCTCTCATCCCCGTCCTTATTGTTATCGAAACAATTAGCCTGTTTATTCGCCCCCTCGCCCTGGGGGTACGGCTGACCGCCAACCTAACCGCCGGCCACCTTTTAATTCAACTCATTTCGACGGCCGCCTTTGTTCTCCTCTCCTCAATACCCGCTGTAGCCCTACTTACATCTACAGTTCTTGTACTCCTAACCCTTCTAGAAGTTGCTGTCGCTATGATCCAAGCCTACGTATTTGTTCTTCTCTTAACACTTTACCTTCAAGAAAACGTCTAATGGCCCATCAAGCACACGCATACCACATAGTTGACCCCAGCCCTTGACCTCTTACAGGAGCAATTGCTGCCCTATTAATAACATCAGGTCTCGCAACCTGATTCCACTTCCAGTCCACAACCCTCATGACACTTGGGACCGTCCTTCTCCTACTTACTATATTCCAATGATGACGAGACATCGTACGAGAGGGCACTTTCCAGGGCCATCACACGCCCCCAGTCCAAAAAGGCCTCCGCTACGGGATAATTCTTTTTATCACTTCTGAAGTCTTCTTCTTCCTAGGCTTCTTTTGAGCTTTTTACCACGCAAGCCTCGCACCGACCCCCGAACTAGGGGGCTGCTGACCCCCTGCCGGCATTACTACCTTAGACCCCTTTGAAGTACCCCTTCTTAACACAGCCGTTCTTCTTGCCTCCGGAGTAACAGTCACCTGAGCCCATCACAGCATTATGGAAGGAGAACGCAAGCAGGCAGTCCAATCCCTCGCATTAACAATTCTCCTCGGCTTTTACTTCACATTTCTTCAAGGCTTAGAATACTATGAGGCCCCCTTTACAATCGCAGACGGGGTCTATGGCTCTACCTTTTTTGTGGCCACCGGCTTTCATGGCCTCCATGTAATCATTGGCTCCACATTCTTAGCCGTCTGTTTAATCCGCCAAATCCTACACCATTTTACATCCGAACACCACTTCGGATTTGAAGCAGCCGCCTGATACTGACATTTCGTAGACGTCGTATGACTATTCCTCTACATCTCGATCTACTGATGAGGATCTTAATTTTTCTAGTACTAAATGTCAGTATAAGTGACTTCCAATCACCCGGTCTTGGTTAAAGCCCAAGGAAAAATAATGAACCTAGTTACAGCTGTAATTACCATCGCCACCCTTCTCTCGGTCGTCCTGGCCATTGTTTCTTTCTGACTCCCCCAAATGACCCCCGACCATGAAAAGCTTTCCCCATACGAATGCGGCTTTGACCCCGTGGGCTCCGCCCGCCTGCCCTTCTCCCTCCGATTCTTTCTAGTCGCCATTCTTTTTCTGCTCTTTGACCTAGAGATCGCCCTCCTTCTCCCCCTACCTTGAGGAGATCAACTAACAGCCCCTCTAACAACCTTCCTATGGGCCACAGCTGTTCTGACGCTCCTAACCCTGGGCCTAATTTATGAGTGACTCCAGGGAGGACTAGAATGAGCCGAATAGACAATTAGTTTAAGAAAAACCTTTGATTTCGGCTCAAAAACTTGTGGTTAAAATCCATAATTGCCTAATGACCCCTGTTCACTTTGCCTTCTCATCGGCTTTCATATTAGGATTAACCGGCCTAGCCTTCCATCGAACCCACCTGCTTTCCGCCCTTCTGTGTCTAGAAGGGATAATACTAGCTTTATTTATTGCCCTCTCTCTTTGAACCCTTCAACTAGGGTCCACAAGCTTCTCCGCAGCCCCAATGCTCTTATTAGCATTTTCAGCTTGTGAAGCAAGCGCAGGACTCGCCTTACTGGTAGCCACTGCCCGTACTCACGGCACCGATCGACTTCAAAGCCTTAACCTCCTACAATGCTAAAAATTCTAATCCCTACCCTCATGCTTATCCCCACCGCTTGAATGGCCCGCCCCAAATGACTCTGACCCACCACCCTTATACATAGTCTATTAATTGCCCTAATTAGCCTCACCTGACTCACCAACATGGCCGAAACGGGCTGGTCTAGTCTTAACTTTTATATGGCCACAGACCCTCTATCCACGCCCCTCCTAGTTCTTACTTGTTGACTACTCCCCCTCATGATCCTAGCAAGCCAAAACCACACTGCCTCTGAACCTCTCAACCGACAACGAACATATCTCACCCTTCTAACATCCCTCCAAATTTTTCTTATTATAGCTTTCGGGGCCACCGAAATCATTATGTTTTATATTATATTTGAAGCCACACTTATCCCCACCCTTATTCTTATTACCCGCTGAGGCAATCAAACCGAACGCCTCAATGCCGGTGTTTATTTTTTATTTTATACCCTTGCCGGATCCCTCCCACTCCTTGTTGCTCTTCTCCTCCTCCAGAACAGCACTGGCACCCTCTCACTCTTAACTATCCAATACTCCGACCCTGTTGAACTCTCTTCTTACGCCCACAAGCTCTGATGGGCCGGCTGCCTTCTGGCATTTCTTGTAAAAATACCCCTTTACGGCGTACACCTCTGGTTACCAAAAGCACATGTTGAGGCCCCCGTTGCAGGATCAATAATCCTGGCAGCCGTACTACTTAAACTCGGAGGTTACGGAATAATGCGCATGGTAGTGATACTTGAACCCTTAACTAAGGAACTGAGCTACCCCTTTATCGTGTTTGCCTTGTGGGGTGTGATCATGACGGGCTCCATCTGCTTACGTCAGACAGACCTAAAATCTCTTATTGCCTACTCCTCCGTAAGCCATATGGGGCTCGTTGTAGGAGGCATTCTCATCCAAACTCCCTGAGGATTTTCTGGGGCCCTCATCCTCATGATTGCCCACGGACTAGCATCCTCCGCTCTTTTCTGTCTTGCTAATACGAGCTATGAGCGGACCCACAGCCGAACCATACTATTGGCCCGAGGGCTCCAAATGGTCCTGCCCCTTATAACGGCCTGATGATTTATTGCTAGCCTTGCTAACTTAGCCCTTCCTCCCCTCCCCAACTTAATGGGCGAACTAATAATTATCACCTCTTTATTTAACTGATCCTGGTGAACCATCATCTTAACCGGGGCCGGGACACTTATCACTGCAAGTTACTCCCTTTACATGTTTCTCATAACTCAACGAGGGCCACTTCCAGCACATATTATTGCCTTAGACCCCTCCCACACACGAGAACACCTACTTATGGCCCTTCACCTTATTCCCCTAGTTTTGCTTATCCTTAAGCCTGAACTAATCTGAGGGTGAGCCTCCTGTAGATATAGTTTAACCAAAATATTAGATTGTGATTCCAAAGACAGGGGTTAAAGTCCCCTTATCCACCGAGAGAGGCTCGCCAGCAACGAAGACTGCTAATCTCCGCGACCTTGGTTGGACCCCAGGGCTCACTCGGGCCGCTCCTAAAGGATAACAGCTCATCCATTGGTCTTAGGAACCAAAAACTCTTGGTGCAAATCCAAGTAGCAGCTATGCATCCCACTTCACTAATAATAACTTCAAGCCTAATTATTATTTTTACACTGTTAGCCTACCCTGTGCTCTCAACCCTGACCCCTCGTACTAAATCCCCGGACTGAGCCACTACACATGTAAAGACAGCAGTAAAACTAGCATTTTTCGTCAGCCTTCTCCCACTATTCCTATTTCTCAACGAGGGGGCCGAGACAATCATCACCTCCTGAACTTGAATAAACACCACATGCTTTGACATCAGCATCAGCTTTAAGTTTGATCACTACTCAATTATTTTTACCCCCATTGCCCTCTATGTGACCTGGTCCATTCTCGAATTTGCATCTTGATACATACATGCAGACCCTAACATAAACCGGTTCTTCAAGTATCTTTTAATCTTCCTTATCGCCATAATTATCCTAGTAACAGCAAACAACATGTTCCAGTTATTTATTGGCTGAGAAGGTGTAGGCATCATGTCCTTCCTTCTTATCGGCTGATGGTACGGTCGAGCAGACGCCAATACCGCCGCCCTCCAAGCCGTTGTGTACAACCGAGTCGGGGACATCGGGCTGATCTTTGCCATAGCATGAATGGCCATGAACCTCAACTCCTGGGAAATACAACAAATCTTCGTAGCCTCCAAAGACTTCGACTTAACCTTCCCCCTCTTAGGACTAATCCTCGCCGCCACCGGCAAGTCCGCCCAATTTGGCCTTCATCCTTGGCTCCCCTCTGCCATGGAAGGTCCTACGCCGGTCTCTGCCCTACTACACTCAAGCACCATAGTCGTCGCTGGCATTTTTCTGCTAGTCCGTATGAGCCCCCTTCTAGAAAACAACCAAACTGCCTTAACTACCTGCCTATGTTTGGGTGCTCTAACAACTCTTTTTACAGCCACCTGCGCACTCACCCAGAACGACATTAAAAAAATCGTTGCCTTCTCAACATCAAGCCAACTTGGCCTGATAATGGTCACCATCGGACTAAATCAACCCCAACTCGCCTTCCTACACATTTGCACCCACGCCTTCTTCAAAGCAATACTTTTCCTCTGCTCAGGCTCTATTATTCATAGCCTAAACGACGAACAGGATATCCGTAAAATGGGAGGCATACACCACCTCACCCCCTTCACCTCGTCTTGTCTAACAATTGGGAGCCTCGCCCTCACCGGGACCCCCTTCCTTGCGGGCTTCTTTTCAAAAGATGCTATCATTGAAGCCCTAAACACATCTCACCTAAACGCCTGGGCCCTCACTCTCACCCTCCTGGCCACTTCCTTCACAGCCATTTACAGCCTACGCGTGGTCTACTTCGTGTCCATGGGCCACCCCCGGTTTAACTCATTATCACCCATCAATGAAAACAACCCCGCCGTAATTAACCCCATCAAACGCTTGGCCTGAGGAAGCATCGTTGCTGGCCTCCTAATCACCTCCAGTCTCACCCCCTTAAAAACCCCGATTATAACTATACCCCCGCTGCTTAAACTAGCAGCCCTTGTCGTCACAATCTCCGGCCTTATCCTAGCATTAGAGCTGGCATCTCTAACAAGCAAACAATACCAAACCTCCCCAAACTTGTCTGCCCACCACTTCTCTAACATGCTAGGATTTTTCCCAACAATCATTCATCGCCTCACCCCCAAAATTAACCTAATTCTAGGTCAAACAATCGCCAGCCAAATAGTTGATCAAACCTGACTTGAAAAAACAGGTCCCAAAGCTATTGCCACCGCTAGCCTTCCTTTAATCACCACAACCAGCAACACACAACAAGGGTTAATTAAAACATACCTGGCCTTATTCCTCCTTACCCTCACCCTCACTGTCCTTCTGACCCTAAACTAAACTGCCCGAAGGGTCCCTCGACTTAAGCCCCGGGTCAACTCCAACACAACAAACAACGTGAGCAAAAGCACCCACGCACTTAGCACCAACATCCCTCCACCCGCCGAGTACATAAGGGCTACCCCGCCCATGTCCCCCCGAAAAACAGAAAAATCCCCAAGCTCATCCGCTGGCACCCAAGACCCCTCATACCACCCCCCTCACACCGTACTTGAAATCACCACCACCCCCACCACATACATAACCATGTACAAAAAAACGGGGCGGCTCCCTCAACTCTCTGGAAAAGGCTCAGCAGCTAATGCTGCCGAGTACGCAAATACCACCAACATCCCGCCCAAATAAATTAAAAACAGAACCAGGGATAAAAAGGGCCCTCCGTGGCCTACCAGCACCCCACACCCCATGCCTGCTACAACCACCAACCCTAGAGCAGCGAAATAAGGAGAGGGGTTAGAAGCAACAGCCACCAGCCCCAACACCAACCCCAATAAGAACAAAGACATAATATAGGTCATAATTCCTGCCAGGAGTTTAACCAGGACTAATGGCTTGAAAAACCACCGTTGTTATTCAACTACAAGAACCTTAATGGCAAGCCTACGAAAAACTCACCCCCTACTAAAAATCGCAAACAGTGCACTAGTTGACCTCCCCGCCCCCTCAAATATTTCGGTATGATGAAACTTTGGCTCCCTTCTGGGCCTTTGCTTGATTATTCAAATCCTAACAGGGCTCTTCCTCGCTATACATTACACGTCAGACATCGCAACCGCCTTCTCATCTGTCGGCCACATCTGCCGGGATGTAAATTACGGCTGACTAATCCGCAACCTTCACGCAAACGGTGCCTCTTTCTTTTTTATCTGCATTTACATACACATCGGGCGGGGCCTGTATTACGGTTCCTACCTCTACAAAGAAACCTGAACAATTGGTGTCGTACTCCTCCTTCTTGTAATAATAACTGCCTTTGTTGGATACGTACTACCCTGGGGACAAATATCATTCTGGGGCGCCACCGTTATCACTAACCTCCTCTCTGCAGTACCCTATGTAGGCAACGCCCTGGTACAATGAATCTGAGGGGGCTTCTCCGTAGACAACGCTACACTAACCCGATTCTTTGCCTTCCATTTTCTTTTCCCCTTCGTCATTGCAGGTGCAACCCTTATCCACCTTCTATTCCTACACGAAACCGGCTCCAACAACCCCCTTGGTTTAAACTCAGACGCAGACAAAATCTCCTTCCACCCCTACTTCTCATACAAAGACCTCCTAGGCTTTGCAGCCCTACTCATTGCCCTCACAGCCCTAGCCCTGTTTTCCCCCAACTTATTAGGTGACCCCGACAACTTCACCCCGGCCAACCCCCTAGTAACCCCTCCACACATCAAACCTGAGTGATACTTCTTATTTGCCTACGCCATCCTACGCTCTATCCCCAACAAACTTGGAGGGGTCTTGGCCCTCCTGGCCTCCATCCTAGTACTCCTAGTAGTACCGATCCTTCACACGTCCAAACAACGAGGCCTAACCTTCCGCCCCGTCACCCAATTCCTGTTTTGAACACTCATCGCAGATGTCGCCATCCTCACTTGAATCGGGGGCATGCCCGTAGAACACCCGTTTATTATTATTGGCCAAGTTGCATCCGTCCTATACTTCTTCCTCTTCCTAGCCCTCTTCCCACTAGCTGGCTGAGTAGAGAATAAAGCCCTAGGATGATCCTGCAATAGTAGCTCAGCGCCAGAGCACCGGTCTTGTAAACCGGACGCCGGAGGTTAAAATCCTCCCTACTGCTCAAAGAAAGGAGATTCTAACTCCTACCCCTAACTCCCAAAGCTAGGATTCTAAATTAAACTATTCTTTGGCTTATGTACCAATCTCAGAGCGGGTCTTAACCTACATCATATGTAATTTCATCATCAATTTATCTCAAACATCCTTAGTACTTAGGGACATATATGTAATTTCANCATCANTTTATCTCAAACATCCTTANNACTNAGGNANANATATNTAATTTCACCATCNNTTTATCTNAAACATCCTTAGTACTTAGGGACATATATATGTAATATAAACATGATGTATTAATGACATATATATGTAATATAAACATGATGTATTAATGACATATATATGTAATATAAACATGATGTATTAATGACATATATATGAAATATCACCAAAAAAATAAAACGAACATCAAGCATAGAATTTAAAGTTGATATAAAATTAAATCAAGGATGGCTAGAGATTTAAGATCTAACAATTAGACTCACCAGTTAAGTTATACGTTTCTCCACATCCCATCATATCACAGTATCCGATGTAGTAAGAACCGACCATCAGTTGATTGCTTAATGATAACGGTTATTGAAGGTGAGGGACAAGTATTCGTGGGGGTCGCACACAGTGAATTTTTCCTGGCATTTGGTTCCTACTTCAGGGCCATAAATTGATATTACTCCTCCCACGTTCATCGACGCTGACATAAGTTAATGGTGGGGTACATCACCGAGATAACCCAGCATGCCGGGCATTCACTCCAGCGAGCAAGGGGTTTCTTTTTTTTTTTTCCTTTCAATTGGCATCACAGAGCGCACACGGTAATAACTAATAAGGTTGAACATTTTACTCGCTCAGCGAGTAAATATTTTGAGTGTTGGAAAGATTTTATAATAAGAATTGCATACTTGTATCTCAAGAGCATATATAATGATATCTTAATCGAAACATCCCTATTATCGCCCCTGGTTTCTTCGCGTAAAACCCCCCTACCCCCTTAAACTCCTGAGATCACTAAGACTCCTGAAAACCCCCCGGAAACAGGAAAACCTCGAGTTGCTTAATTGGGCGTAAAATGTGCTTATTTACATTATTAAAATAATGCGCAT